CGATACACTGTTGTCAATATGATTGTAAATTTTGAATATAAATGTTGAGAAAAGAATAAAGAATATAAAAAAGACTATAAAAAAATACAATGAAAAAAAGAATTAAGTCAATTTTTTGTTATTATTAATTATTATTAATATTTTCTATTTTTATATGTTATTTTATCTGTTTTTTTTATCTTATTTTATCTTATTTTTTTTATGCAATTACTTCATTTATTCAATTGATCTTTTTTCTCTATATTTTATATCAATAAAATTAGCTCAATAAAATCTGTTATAGAACACGGTATTCTATAGTAGCAATATTCTATAGTAGCAAAGCAATAAGAAATACGAATAATAAATAAAAAAGTAGGAATAGAACAAAAGAGGGGGGAGGAAATAATAAAGAAAAATTTATACAAAGCTAGATATGAGTCATCCACACCCTCTTTTTTGTATTTCATTAATTGAATTTTGTTTGATTAAGACTAAGTTCCATAAAAACCCCCGCCTTCTTTAAAATATCATGAACAGTTCCCGTGGGTTGAGCTCCTTTTTCAAGGAAATAGAGAATAGCGGGAACATTTAAATAGGTTTGATTATTTATCGGATCATAAAAACCCACCTTTCGAAGATCTCTTCCCTCTCTTCGGGATCGAACATCAATTGCAACGATTCGATAAACGGCTCATTGGGATAGATGTAGTTAAATAATACCCCCCCTAGAAACGTATAAGAAGTTTTCTCCTCGTACGGCTCGAGAAAAAAAATGATTAAAAGTTATGTCTATGTATGGGATTCTAATGTATGGAATTAGAATGTCAAAAAGATCCATAAACCCAGCAAATCAATTAGACATTTAAACCCGTCTTTTTTTTTTTCGAAAAAAAAAAAGAATAAAAAAGCATTCGTACTCTCATAACTCAAGTCAAATAACTCTCAAAATGCTCAAAAAATCCTTAGGCATTCTTTCTTTTATTGAGTGGTCTCTAACCCCTTTTTTGTTTGTCTCATTTAGAATCGGTTTCGATTCCTCATTTTTATCTAGTTGTTGAGACAATTGAAAAGGGTATTTCCTTGTTCTAGGATCCTTTATCTTTGCCTTGAATCATTGGGTTTAGACATTACTTCGGCGATATTTAATCATTTCAAAAATGGCAGCAACATGCCCCTTTATGCTTCTCTCTTTTTTTCTTTCTATCAAAGAATCATATGAACGATTAATTACCGCATGACACACTTTTGATCGAAAGAGTTTTACCAATTCCAACAATTTTTCTTTTTGATTTTAAAATAGTTTGAATCGGAGCCTTTCGATTTATATATCAAAAATAGACTTACGAAGTTGTTCCAACTTATTGATTTCCATTAACTAACCCTAGATCCTTGCCCCTGAAAAATGGATGTTTCTCTTCGAGCTCCATCCTGTACTATTTACATTACAACCCAACAAAAAGACGGATTATAATAGAACAGAACAAAGGATGTCGAGCCAAAAGCACCTTCATTTCTACATAATGGAAAGTGGTGGGTTTTGACATCCACAGCCGATCATGTCCTTCAAGTCGCACGTTGCTTTCTACCACATCGTTTCAAACGAAGTTTTACCATAACATTCCTCTAGTTTGGAACATTGATTCAATTATGGAATCATGAATAGTCATTGGTTCAGTCGATACATAGAGTAATCTATCTATACTTCTTCCTTCTATATGAAATCAATTTCTTTCTATATGAAAGAAATAGATAATTTAGGAAGAAAAAGCCTCAATAAGAATTCAAATTACCCCATATTGTATTGTATTCATACAATATATTTTTAACTTTTATTAATATTAAACTTTTCTATTCTATATTCTAATTAATAAGAAATTAATAATTTCATTAATAATAATATCACGAATATTATATATTACAAATAATACAAATAAACTAATCTTTTTGAATCTGCCTTGCATCTTCAAATAACTCGATAGAATAGATTCTCCAATCTCACAGTTCTTCGAGTGCCAATCTTAAGAAATCATTAAAAATCAAAAGCAAGAATCGCATTTTCTCCAATATTTGACTCAAAGAAGGTTGGTAAAAAAAAAGAGCAATTTAGATTCGGATATCGTTATTCTGATAGATAAAAAGAGTCTGCTCTGGGACGGAAGGATTCGAACCTCCGAATAGCGGGACCAAAACCCGTTGCCTTACCACTTGGCCACGCCCCATTTAGATTTCTATTTGAAACTACTAAACACTAATATGGGTATTCCTTGTTCGTCAATTCCAGTTCCAAATAGCTATGGAATAGATTAGATTCTTGCTAGGATTTTGGCACGTATGGATAGAGAATTAAACCTAATTTATTGATCATTACATATAATTCAATTAAGATATTGTATGAAAGTATGATTTCTTCTATTCTCTTGTAAGAATTGAAGGCTTTTTGATTGGGTGAGTTCAAAGAAGTATTGTTTAGTCTGCCTTATTTTCCTTTCTTCATTTTTTCCTTATATCAAAATATCAA